GAACATCATGGCGAATTCTTCAGAAAAAATTGTGTCTTTCACAATGGAATCGGATAAGTGAGATTTCGAGTAAGTGTTTCCATAAGCTTCTTCTGTATGAAGAAATGATTCATCGAAATAATGAGTCACCATCGATATCGACAGATCTGAGATGGCCAAATGTTCGGGAGTTCCTCTATTCAATCCTTTTCCTTCTTCTTGTTGCTGGATATCTCCTTTTTTCACACCTTATCTTTTTTTCCCGAGCCTATAGTGAGTTACAGAGAGATTTCGCAAGGGCCCAATCTTTGATGATTCCATCATACATCGTGGAGTTGCGAAAACTTCTGGATAGGTACCCTGAACATCATTCTTTAAAGAAGCTCTTTCTAGTTGCTCTGGAAAAATTAGTAGATTATCTAGAAGAACTATGGGTGTCTGCCTCTGGCGGCAAGATGCTATGGGGTGGACGCAAATCTTTTCTTATCCATCTCTTCGATCTCATCAGTATCACACCAAATCCCATCAATCGAATCGCTTTTTTGAAAAATACGAGACATCTAAGTCATACAAGTAAAGAGCTCCATTCATTGATAACAGAGCTAGGGGATTTCTCTTCTCTCTGTTCTGGTCAACGTTATCGTTATGATCAAATAATAGAAAATGTGAACGGTCATTGTTGTTTGATTGACGATAAAATAGAATCCTGGATCGCGAACTGTGATGCGATTGAGGATAAAGAAAGAGAATTCTTGGTTCCGTTTTCCACCTTAACGAGAGAAAAAAGGATTGATCAAATTCTATTGAGTTTGACTCATAGTGATCATTTATCAAAGAATGACTCTGGTTATCAAATGATTGAACAACCGGGAGCAATTTACTTACGACACTTAGTTGACATTCATAAAAAGGATCTAATGAATTATGAGTGCAATACATCCTGTTTAGCAGAAAGACGGATATTCCTTGCTCATTATCAGACAATCACTTATTCACAAACCTCGTGCGGGGCTAATAGTTTTCATTTAGCATCTCATGGAAAACCCTTTTCGCTCCGCTTAGCCCTATCCCCCTCTAGGGGTATTTTAGTGATAGGTTCTATAGGAACTGGACGATCCTATTTGGTCAAATACCTAGCGACAAACTCCTATGTTCCTTTCATTACAGTAGTTCTGAACAAGTTCCTGGATAACAAGACGCCTAACGGTTTTGATATTGACGAGAGTGGCTTTTTTGATGAGTATGGTGACGAGGCGGACGATTACGAGGGCAGTTTTTTTGATTTTTTTTACGATGACAGTGACGATTTTGAGGATAGTGACAGTGACGATTATGAGCCTGGTGATATGGACGATTATGAGCCTGGTGATATGGACGATTTTGTTGATAGCGAGATGACGGAGTTGCTAACTACGACGAATGTGCCACTTGTGTATCAGATGCTGGACGAGGAAATAGACGAATTTTATATCACCCTTCAATTCGAATTAGCAAAAGCAATGTCTCCTTGCATAATATGGATTCCAAACATTCATGATCTGGATTCGAATGAGTCGAATTACTTATCCCTCGGTCTATTAGTGAACCATCTCTCCAGGGATTGTGAAAGATGTTCCACTAAAAATGATATTCTTGTTATTGCTTCGACTCATATTCCCCAAAAAGTGGATCCCGCTCTAATAGCTCCGAATAAATTAAATACATGCATTAAGATACGAAGGCTTCTTATTCCACAACAACGAAAGTGCCTTTTCACCCTTTCATATACTAGGGGATTTCACTTGGAAAAGAAAATGTTCCATACTAATGGATTCGGGTCCACAACCTTGGGTCCCAGTGTACCAGATCTTGTAGCACTTACCAATGAGGCCCTATCGATTAGTATTACACAGAAGAAATCAATTATAGACACTACTACAATTAGATCTGCTCTTCATAGAAAAACTTGGGATTTGCGAGCCGACGTAAGACCGGTTCAGGAGCATGGGATCCTTTTCTATCAGATAGGAAGGGCTGTTGCACAAAATGTACTTCTAAGGAATTGCCCCATAGATCCTATATCTATCTATATCAAGAAGAACTCATGTGACGAAGGGGATTCTGATTTGTACAAATGGTACTTCGAACTTGGAACGAGCATGAAGAAATTAACGATACTTCTTTATCTTTTGAGTTGTTCTGCCGGATCGATCGCTCAAGACCTTTTGTCTCCCCCCGGACCCGATGAAAAAAATAGGATCACTTCTTATGGACTCGTTGAGAACGATTCTGATCTAGTTCATGGCCTATCTGATCTAGTTCATGGTCTATTAGAGTTAGAAGGCGCTCTGGTGGGATCCTCGCCGACAGAAAAAGATTCCAGTCAGTTTGATAATGATGAAGTAGAAGGGACAGAAGAGGAAGTAGAAGGAACAGAAGATGAAGTAGAAGGAACAGAAAAAGATGAAGTAGAAGGGACAGAAAAAGATGAAGTAGAAGGGACAGAAGATGAAGTAGAAGGGACAGAAGATGAAGTAGAAGG